CGTATATAGATAATATACGTATTTGCTTTTATTGTATTACCCGTCTTTTTTTGGCAGCACGGGCTGTGCTCTTTTAAAAATTTTCTATTCAATTCAAAAATATTGGTCTAAGGATTTGACTTTTTGGTTTACATAGATTCACATATATATATATATATATAATATATACTTATAATATAAATAATCGCATAAGAGGTTTTAATCGAAATTGAGAAAGAAGAAGACCGTGAGGTATCAACTCGGATTGGCTTCTGTCATTGGGTAAATCAAATCCAATTTTGCGATTCAAACTGATCATGAATTCACAGTCAGCAATCAACAGTTCAGGGTTCAAATTTGTCCTAAATTTTTAATTTTGCGACTAAAAATCTACATTTTACTTTTCAATATAATATTTAGTAGTACGTGAAAAATAAATCTATTTTGGTATCATTTTGGCGGTATGGCCGAGTGGTAAGGCGGGGGACTGCAAATCCTTTTTCCCCAGTTCAAATCCGGGTGCCGCCTAAAAAAAGTCTTAAAATCCCTTCGTTAGCTGATAAAAACCGTCGAATTACTTTCCAGCACAAACTGAGAAAACAGGCTGTTGGTACTTGCTTAATTCAAAGTATCCGGCTGGGTGGGGTTTTTCAAAAAGATTGTAAATCCTAGATGCAATAAGTTATTCGTGCGGTAAGGGGGTTATCGAGACTTCCTAATTCCCCTCTACTACTAATCTTTTGACTACTAATTCAGTGTTTGATGACTGGATCTTGAATTCGATTGGACAGCAATTAGAAAATGGAATTCAATTCCAATACTTGTGCAAGGACGGAAGATCCTTTATACACATACACGATATACCGCTCAATATTCAAAAAGTTAATTGAAGTAAAGGAAAAAAAGAGAAAGATTCTTTTTCAACAACCTTTAACCTTTAATCAAGAGTCTAATGTCTCTCCATCATCAGAAAGATAATCGGTTAAAGGCTCCAAATTAGGTTAAGTAGGCATTTAGCTAATGATTGTTCTTTTTATACTTTTTCCTTCGGAAGGTCAAGAAAAAACTAGACCTTAGTATTACTACATGTTCCATTAGTAACATCCCTTCGCAGGGTTACTACGTATTTTGTTTTGCTTATATTTTAATTTTATCTTTCCGGATTCGAAATGATATAAAAATCCTTTTCTACAATGAGTGTATTTATTTGATTGGTTTATCAAGAGTTTTCGATCAGAATACTCTTTTTTTGACTATGCTCTATCGATTCGACTATACTATTAGTAGCGAGTAACAATAGAATAATTCCTTGATAGTTATAGGGATAGGGGGCATAATTCACATGGATATAGTAAGTCTTGCTTGGGCTGCTTTAATGGTAGTCTTTACATTTTCCCTGTCACTTGTAGTGTGGGGAAGAAGTGGACTCTAAGGGTATTACTTATTTAGTTGAGAAATCGTGCTATATCAATTGTTTTCTAGATCGTTCTGCAACGCCTTTGTGAACTCTTTAGTAAAAGAGAATCTAAAGATCTTAATTTTTATTCGAAATTCCATTCTATTCGAATAAAGTAATGTATTCTATAAATCATACTCTTTTGATCAAAGAGATATTTCGATGTTTATCTCTTTCAGATTGATCAAAACAAAAACAAATAAATATATTAAATAAATAAACTGGGATGATATAGCAATTCCATACATGGAATTGCTATCCACATAAGCATACACGAAGATAATACGTTTAATCCATAATGATACTAATATGTAGATCATATGGTAGAAAGATTCATCTATTTCTTTCTACTATACGATTTCTATACTGGATACGGGGAATTGTAGTCGTCTTATTTCAGTTAAAGTTTAAGACGCGAAACTTGTTTTCAGTTTATTTCGTGAATTCTTGAATTAATTAATTATTTTGACTGACTGTTTTTACATAAATGATAAGTAAAAAGGCGGTAGGAACTAAAATGAATAGTGCAGTAGCAATAAATGCAAGAATATTTACTTCCATAATATAAATAAAAAATCAAATTTAACAATAACCCGGGATTTAATCCCATAGAGATGACAAGCCCCTCTCCTTTCAACTCAATGGATGAATTACCTCTCGATGGTTTTGAATCGGATCAATATCATGAATAACAATATCTGAATTCTGAAATGAATTCCTCGTCAAAAATGGAATAGTATAACATAGGAAGTTTGTTTAATCATACCGAACCCCAACTTAGATTCCTGATCTAATCTGTTCTTTTTTTTGTATTACCTTACATCTCCCGTGTATAATTATCCGATGAAGTATCACATGATCACCTTTCCCCATTATTAACAATGTATTTAATGTATTTAGTTGATCCGACGGGACTGACGGGGCTCGAACCCGCAGCTTCCGCCTTGACAGGGCGGTGCTCTGACCAATTGAACTACAATCCCCAGGAAATAAATAGGCGATCTAGCAGAAATTTGGATTCTTTTTTACGAGTATTTTGTTTTGTAAGGAGGGGTTTATACCCCC